AGGCCCAAGATACTTTGATCTCTTATCTTTCATCAAACATGGTCATATCAGTCAATACACGTTTTGCTAATCTATAAATGAATTATAGTTATATATAATAAAGAAATAAAACGTATAAAATTTATTGTACTCTTATTCCTAATCCATGCTTATGATCCATTGATCCATAACGTGAGTCAAGTGTCTATTTACTTCTACAGAGTGACATAACGTATATGTCTTTATATATTTTATTTGAGTAAAGGTTCTGACTACCGACTATTTTTATTTATTCAATAAATTGGATTGATTGATACGAGTTGATTTTCTGTTACGATAGATCGAAGAAACAATAGCTGGTCCAATAGCTGCTTCGGCGGCTGCAATAGCGATAACAAAGATCGAGAAAACGTCTCCCTTTAATTGGCGACTATCAAATAAATCAGAAAATGTTATGAGATTCATATTAACAGCATTCAGTATAAGTTCAAGACACATAAGTGCTCTAACCATGTTTCGACTTGTGATCAATCCATAGATACCAATAGAAAATAAATAGGCACTCAAAACAAGTACATGCTCGAGCATCATTGACCAACTCCTCGTCAATCTCGATTCATTTCAATATAAACAACAATTCAACTGATTCGATTAATTAAATGAGAAGATTCTACTGAATCTAATTCAATTATCAATCCATATAATATATATAAGAAATACAGTACCAAAAAAGACACTGAAATGGGTCGTCGAACTAACAAAAACTTTGAAATATGTCTCATGAACAATATTCCAATTTAGGGTGGACAGATAGATGCGATAACAATTACACGGAGGAAGACCTTATTTGCTTTATTTTATTTGGTTGGTTTTTTATTTCCAATTCTAAGTATCTATTCCCGGCGAGCCATAGCAATTGCGCCCACTAAGGAAACTAAAAGGATTATAGAAATCAGTTCAAATGGAAGATAAAAATCTGTTGATAAATGAATCCCAATCTGTTGAACATTACTTGTCAGGTCCTGTTCTATGATCTGGTTTGATCTTGTAGTCCAAATAATCCCGTACCATGACGTGTTTGGGATAGTAGCAATTAGTGAAAAAAAAATACTTGTACAAACTAGCGAAGTGAATCCATCTCCGACAGTCCAAAAATGAAAAGAATTATAATATTCTGAACCATTCATAAACATCACAGCAAATAAGATTAAGACATTTATGGCTCCCACGTAAATAAGTAGCTGCGCAGCAGCTACAAAATAAGAGTTCGATGGAATATAAAATAAAGATATACAAACAAGAACCAATCCCAACGAAAAGGCAGAATAAATTGGATTGGTAAGTAATACCACTCCTAGACCTCCTACTATAAGACCTGATCCCAGAGATACTAAAAGAATATCATGTATTGGCGCAGGTAAATCCATTATGTGTTAAATAAGCGATAAATAAGTCAAAATATCTCATGATCTTACTGGTCGGGAAAAAGTGGGTTACCCTTTTTTATATCTAATAGTTCTTACCCCAGCGTGGTGTGGGTTTATGTAGATTGAGTTAATCAATTGAACGGGCCAATCTTGCTTTTGTCTTTAGTCGAAACAGAGTTCGTAATTTCATATTTGTAATTAAACAAATAAGGGCTATGGCTATAATGGCTATATATATTTATATATTCCAAAAGTAGTTATAATCCTCACAAATCTAGTTATTATTTGTCTGACATGAAAGAAACTTACCTACTTTTGATCAAAACTGAGTCTTATTTTTAATTTAATTGGTAATCGTTCTTGAATCAAGGGGTTTCTCCATAGATATTTTTATTGGAGTTGAGTTCATAATTGTTCGAACTGTGTAATCTCCAATTACAGACATTGGTAACCGACCCAAAGCAATTTGATTATAATTTAATTCGTGACGATCGTAGGTGGAAAGTTCATATTCTTCGGTCATTGATAAACAGTTTGTGGGGCAATACTCCACGCAATTACCACAAAATATACAGATTCCGAAATCAATACTATAATTAAGCAATCGTTTCTTTCTAATATCTGTTTCTAATCGCCAATCAACAACAGGTAGATCTATCGGACATACGCGAACACATACTTCACAAGCAATGCATTTATCAAATTCAAAGTGGATTCGCCCACGGAAACGCTCTGATGTGATCGATTTTTCATAAGGATATTGAATAGTTACAGGTAAACGATTTGCGTGAGATAAGGTAATCATGAAACTTTGACCAATGTATCTTGCAGCTCGTACTGTCTGTTGACCATAATTCATGAACCCAGTCACCATAGGAAACATATATCGTGAATATCCATGAATAATTTGATGTTTCTTTCTCTTGCTTGAGAGAGGATAAGAATCTGGAATATCCTATTCTGTTATAGCGAAACAAGTTGGGAAGAAGTTGTCAATAATAGATTACCGAGAGCAATAGGTAAAAGAGATTTCCACCCAAGATTTAATAGTTGATCCATTCTCAGCCTAGGTAAAGTCCATCTTGTTGAGATAGGAATGAACAGGAACAAATAAGCTTTAGCTAATGTAATGAGGAGACTAATTGTTGTTCCAAAGACTTCACTAGTTTTATTTATTTCGAAAAGTTCAGTAATTGGTATATATGGAATAGGAAGATTCCACCCTCCCAAGTACAGAACTGTTACGAATAATGAAGAAACTAGTAAATTGAGGTAAGAAGCAACATAAAATAAACCAAATTTGATACCTGAATATTCAGTTTGATAACCTGCTACTAATTCCTCCTCGGCTTCCGGTAAATCAAAGGGCAATCTCTCGCATTCTGCTAGTGAAGAAATTATAAAAACTATGAACCCTATAGGTTGACGCCAAAGATTCCACCCCCAAAAACCATATTTTGACTGCGCCTCAACTATATCAACCGTACTTGAACTGTTAGATAATCATAGTCGATGATAACATCACTGTTCCCATCTCTATTCCAGAACCGTACATGAGACCTCAGCTTCATACGGCTCCTCAATGGTCACGAATAAATCTAAGGTATGCTTCGGTATTACATCGGCATACCATAGGAAAAAAGAAAGATGAATCAAAATGCTCATAAGTGAACTAGACCAGTGGGATTCTGTCCGCGATAAGATAATAACAAATAAAAAGTACACTTCTGAATCCATCTCATCCTTTATTCTTTTTGCTTAGTTTCTTGTTCAGTAATAACTTAACTCGATCTTTCCATAAGATACAATAAATAGTCAATCCATTTTTCCTTCCTGTTCTTCTCTTCTTTCTCAGAAGGACTATACTATATAAATAAAGGATTACTTCGTTCCTGATAGTTATTTTTAAATCAGTGGATAGGAGCTATACTCTGGATCGGGATCACGGGGAAGTACTTTTTGATCATTTCTACCAACTTCAAGCCCTCATTATGACTCCTTTTATGTAATGTAAAAATATCCGTTTGGATACGTTACATTATCTCCATTACTAATCTTTTGTGTACCTTGGTGTTCCTAACCGTCCACTCAGTTTTTGTGGATCCTCGGTATGGTAATAAATACAAGAGTAAAAATTCCATACAGTTGATCTTTTGCGCCCGCTTCAAGTCCTGATGGCTAATCGATACTTGGGGTAAACAGCTTCCGCTGCTTATGTTTAGCTCCACTTTACTCTCGTACGTAGGTAATGAGACTCGATCTTCTTACTGCGAATTCATAAGCAGTTTTGTTTCACTCATATAACTATCTGGTTTAGTTCATAGATCCCAGTGATGAATAAAAAAGAGTTCTATCTATATATTCAATCAACCAACTTCTTTCCTAGAAAAAGCAAAGAAAGAGGTAGGAGTGCGTATTCCAACGAATCACACGTAGAGATATTGATAACACACATGGAGTTAACGGTATTTCATAACTTATAGATTGAGCAGCAGCTCGTAAACCACCTGAAAAGGAATATTTATTATTTGATCCATATCCGGACATAAGAAGTCCGATAGGGGCAATACTTGAAATAGCGATCCATAGAGAAACACCTATACTGAGATCGGTTAGTACAAGGTGGTGGCCAAAGGGAATTACTGAATAACTCAGTAGAATTGATACGACCGCTACGGATGGGCCGACACTAAATAAACGAATATCTCCTCTAGATGGAAGAAGATCTTCTTTGAAAAGTAGTTTGACCCCATCCGCTAGAGCTTGAAGAATGCCCAGGGGGCCGGCATACTCAGGACCAATTCGTCGTTGTATCCCTGCAGATATTTTTCTTTCTAGCCACACAATTACTAATACCCCTATTGTGATTCCCAATACAAGAGTAACAATAGGTACAAGTAACCATATGAGCCCATAGGCCTCTTTTGAGGATTCCGATCTGAAAAAAGAATTGATAGCTTGTGCTTCTTCAATTATCATTTCAACGATCAACTTCTCCCATAATGATATCTATACTACCTAGTATTGTCATAATATCAGCCAATTTCATTCTTTTAACTAGCTGAGGAAGAATTTGCAAATTGATGAAACCGGGTGGACGTATTTTCCATCTCCAAGGAAAAACACTATTATCTCCTATCAGAAAAATACCTAATTCTCCCTTTGGGGCTTCTACTCTCACATAAAGTTCTTGTTTTGACAATTCAAAACTGGGAGAAGGCTTTTTACTAATGAATCGATATTCAAAGTCGTTCAATTCTGAATCTTTTGTTCCAGCAAAGCGTCGGAATTCTAAATTTTCATAAGGGCCCCCCGGAATTCCTTCCAGAGCCTGTTGAATAATTTTGATGGATTCCGTCATTTCGCCAATTCTTACTAAATAACGAGCTAATGAATCTCCTTCTTTTTGCCATTGGACTTCCCAATCGAATTCATCATAACACTCATACCGATCGACTTTACGAAGGTCCCATTGGATTCCGGAAGCTCGTAGCATTGGTCCTGATAAACCCCAATTTATGGCTTCCTCTCCCCCAATAAAACCTACCCCTTCAACTCGTTCCAAAAAGATGGGATTGCGCGTAATAAGCTTTTGATATTCAACAACTCCCGTTAAAAAATAATCGCAGAAATCTAAACATTTATCTATCCAGCCATGAGGTAAATCAGCAGCTACCCCCCCGATACGGAAATAATTATGCATCATTCGCATACCTGTGGCAGCTTCGAATAGATCATATAACAATTCCCTCTCTCTGAAAATATAGAAGAAAGGAGTCTGCGCACCGATATCGGCCATAAAAGGTCCAAGCCATAACAAATGCGAAGCTATACGACTCAACTCCAGCATAATTACCCTAATATAGCTGGCTCTTTTAGGTACTTGAATATTTCCCAATTCCTCAGGTGCATTAACGGTTATTGCCTCCGTGAACATAGTAGCTAAATAATCCCAACGTGTTACATAAGGTAGATATTGTATAATTGTTCGGTTTTCCGCAATTTTTTCCATTCCTCTGTGTAAATAACCCAATATGGGTTCACAGTCGATAACATCTTCGCCATCTAGAGTAACAATGAGTCGAAGAACACCATGCATTGACGGGTGTTGAGGACCCATATTGACCACGAGGAGGTCTTTTCTTGCGTCTGGTACAGTCATATGTTTTTATTCTCCGATTCCAATTCATTATTCCATTTCTCCGATCCCAATTCATTATTCCATGAATTCCTGAAAATGAAACGAGGTTCATCCAAATTCAAGATCTAATGAACCGAATAATTCAAACGAATTTCCAAACTAACCAGTTTTTGGTTCTCGAATACCCAATTGACTAATTAATTCCCTATAACGCACTCGATTTTTCTTTGATAAATAAACCAGCAGTCGTTGGCGTTTCCCCAGAATTTTCCGCAGACCCCTCTGAGATAAATAGTCTCTTCTGTGCAGTTTCAAATGTGAAGTAAGTCTCTCTATCTTATTGGTAAAATTAAATACTTGGAATTCAACAGAACCCCTTTTTTCTTCTTGTGGAATAACGGATATGGGCGAATTCTTTACCATACAAATAAATTCTTCTCTTTTTTTCTTTTTGTTCCCACGGATATAAATCTTCCCAATCAAGAATAATAATACCATTTATTTTGTTCTGGTGTACACAATAATCTGGATTGATTCATATATTACTCTTTTTTCTATCCAACAAATCAAAATGAATATGAATAAATAATAACAATAAATTTATTCAGATACAAAGGGATGGTATATTCCTGGGCTCACGAAACAGAATGAAAGGGAAAGGGACCTAAAAAGATTCTGTCGATTCATTCCTAGGTCCAATTGATATGCGACTGAATCTTGTGTATCAGAGTCTAATGTATTTATTTGCATGTTCTCATATACCAGGCGCGTGATAAAGAGGGAAATTGATTGTAACATCAGCGAATTCCAAATTGCTTATACATATGGATCCTTGACATACTGAAACGACTCCCATTATTGGTATCAAACCAATAACGATTCATACAGGCTAAATCTTCTAATCGATGAGTGGGCCAAAGAAACACTTTCCATTTGAGAGAGTTATTTGTATCTGTATCAAAATGCTTATCCCTATTTACAAATTTCTCAAACCCCTGCGCATTAGTCTTAGCTCTATTGCAAAATACTGGATTCTTATTCACAAGGTTCTTATTTCGGTAATTGAAACGGCTTATAATTCTCAATTCTCTACGATGGCTAGGAGATAAAATATGTTCAGGAACAAGCAAATCATAATTATTATTGTCCCCATTCACACGCACTCCTCCGTGTCGTGCAATCGAGCCATTCAAGTAATTCTTATCAATATGTTTTTTTACCTGGTATCCTCGATTAGTTTGGTACTGAACCTTATGGGTCAATGAAATAGCTATGGTTTGATACATAATCGAAATTCCATCCCATTTGATAGACAAACGAACCGGTTCAACAATAAATATTCCCCTTTTTATCAATTCTGGAAGAGACAAATCCTTATTAATCAGCATTACATCTAGACCCATTTCTCCTCTTTGAATAGAGGATATAGCAATTTCATTCGGATTCATAAGTCTAAGCAGTAGACAATATACCTTGATATTATTGGTCATTCTTTGATTGAAAGAATCACCCCATCGGAGTTGAAAAAGAAAATATTTTTTCAAAAATAAGTCTAGTTCCGCTTCCTTCTTGCTCTTGAATTTCTTTTTCTTTCTGCGTTTCTTAATATCTGAACCCGCGGAATTTGCTCCAACATCTTTTTTTTGGTTTCTTATATCAGATATAAGATTTTCTTGGTGCTGTCGTTCTTTCTCGTCCCGGTTCCCATTCTCTAATTCAAGATATCCCTTTTGATTAGGTTCTACTTTTGGTTTTGGATTAAATCTTTCTTTTTGATTAGATTCCACCTTTGGATCTATATAAAGATCGCTTGTTTTGTTTCCATGAAAATCAAATAGAAGCAATTTGATTGGTATGATCCACGGATTAGTCTTATATTGATCGTAAAGCGGCACAAATTCTGGTAAGAACCAAGGGCGCAGATTCGATACAGTACGATCTAACATTTGTTCATTCATTCCCATCCAATCAAAAAAGAACTCTTTTTGCTTTGTTTGGATTTCTTGATGAATTCTGATATAAAGAGAAAGAATATCTTTCTTATTGGTCCCAGTCTTAGTAGTTTTCTTTTTTTTATTAATGAAAGTTCTGATACCCGTACTAGTCCTAGTTTCAATATTGTTTCTAGGGTAAAAATTGGTGATTCTCAATTCCAAATATTTTCTATCTAGATTTTGATCCCTATCAATTGTATATTTATCTTCTAGGCTATCATTTATAGTTGTAGCATAAAACGATTTGTATTTATATGTATTGTAATTAGAAATCTCTCCATGCCTGTTTACTTGTAATGGTGATCCATAAATCTTGGAGTCTTTCACATCTTCATAATTAAGATATTTATATGATAAAAGATCATATCTGTAGTGTTTTTTAATTTTTTTTTCGCAACTCGGACTCTTCAATAAGTCCAATTTATATTTATAATAATCCTTTTTCCCGGAATGAATTAATTGGTCTTTTTCTTCATATGAACCCAATTTTGGTGAGTCGTTATTTTGAATCGTACAATGCTGATTGACTTTCTTTCTCCATTTTAGAGGTGCTAATCTAGACCATTTGTCATGGGAGAAATTGTATTGATAATGGCTCTTTAACCAGTTTTTCCATTCACTCATTCCAGAATTCCGCAGTTTCTTGTGTTTTGATTCTGAATCAAATATTCCTCGTGTATGGAAATAGTCATGGAAATAGTCTTTTATTCTATCCTTAATAAAAGGATATGTTCTGTAGTAATGAAATATGGATTCTGACTTATATTTGTTACTAACTTGGGTTTGCAATAATTTGTAAAACACATAGGCTTGAGACAAAGAAGATAAGTCGCAGTAAATCGGTGAATTACTATAACTACTTATATTAGTAGTATAAGTAGAAATTATATTAGTAGTATAAGTAGAAAGAGATTTTACAGTCGAAATGAAGGGAATTATATTGGGATTCGTTTCATTAGTATCCTTTTCCTTTATTTCGTCATTGTAAGTGTATCCATTTAAAGTATTTTTTGTTGAGTCAAGAAAAAATTGTGCATTGATCCTGTAAATGTTAGTGATACATAGAAGGATACCCATGTATATTCTTTCAATGAAAGATTTCATAAAAGAGTTCCATTTAGAGATTAATGGGGCACTTCTTCTTTTTTTAGATATTTGAAAAATATGTTTCCGTGATTCGGTTCTTTTATTACTAAAATTTCCCTTGTTAGTACTAATATCTATATCCTCAATATCTGGAGTTAGAGGTTTTTTTTTCTTGTCTTTTCTAATCTTTTCTACTTGATCCCAGATTTTGGTTGTCTTATCAGCCAGATCATTAATTTTTCTTTCTATCAGTGAATCATTTGTCCAATCTCCGGATACAATTATAATGGGTGATTCATGGATGATTTTTTTGGAATCTTTCTCATTTTGACTTGGTTCTTCATTTTGACTTGGGTCATAGACTCGCGTCACTAAGGAAAAGAGTTTCTTCACTTTTCTTTTTATAAATAGAACTATTTTGATAATCCATCTTATTTTTTCGTTGAGAATCTTTAGAAAACCTTTTATGTTGTCTTTTATAATTCTTAGAAAGAAAAAACCTGTCTTTTTGACTTTTCTAATTTTTTTTTCGAGTGTTTTATGAATGGGTTCAAAAAATAAAGGTTTTTTTCGGGGAGAGCCAAAGGGGACTTCTGTTTCCATCCCCCAGATCGTTAAAAAACAGAAATTTTTTTGTTTTTTTCTTAGATCCTTATGATGGGATCGTAGCTTTTTTCTATGCCAAGGTTTCAGAGAGAAAGGAAATAGGATTTTTATCTGAATACCGTCTGTTAACCAATCTTTTGGAAATTCTGTTTCCGATAATTGAACACCATTATATGTGCATTTGACATGCATTTCCCTACTCCATTCGGTCAAATCTTCATACCACTCAGGGAATTGAAATAATAACATACGACCAATATTTTTAACTATTATCAATGAAGGTAATACGATGTATTTTCGAAGAATCGAGTGGGTTACTAATATGGAACTCCTTATTGCTTGAGCAAATATAATATTATCCCAAGTTTCTGCTATTGCTATCCGTTCCTCCTCCTGTCTTTTATCCTCTTTTCTTTTATACTCCTCTTCGTGTTCTTTCTCCATTTTCTCTTTCTCTTTTGCCCCTTCACCCACATAATCAAATGTTTGTATTTTTGGGCTTTTTTCCTCCCTAAAAATGAGGTTCATCATCCTTGAGATATCAAAAGAAAACAAAGGTGTTTTGTCTATTCTGTCAAAAAAAAGGGGGGAGTGTACATCTGTTTGAAACATTTCCCAAGTGACTGTTTTACGTCTTTGAGCCCGCATCGACCCTTTGATTAGATCACGACGAAAATCTGATTGTTGCGAGTAACGTATCAAGGCCATTTCATGTTCTTCTGCTTGATCACCATTTCCTTTTCCTATTTGATCACCATTTTTGGCTT